CGTAAATATTGACAAATTCTTGCTTTGCGTGGTCTAAGTAAATAAAAATAAATCTGCTTATACAATTTAATCTATATCGAATTTAAATATCAGAATAGCTGATATAGTCATCATTCAATGGGTCAGGTCCACTTACTTTTTCTTTATTTAGAATTTGATAGTGGGTGTTATAAGAACATTGGAGAAATAAGAACACCTTGGTTTGTCGATTAATAATAGGAATTGTATATATAGAGTATTATAGAATATTTCTGTTATGTCCCAGGACAAAAAATTTGTGAATAATGAGACATGAGGAGGACTACTATGTCACTACAGGTGGACTACTCCTAATACGTGCAATTATTCATTTTGCTAATCAATAAATGTTCAACTTCCTAACTCAAAGTCAGAATAATAAGAATTCGTTATAATGGTGGTTATCCTTTTCTTTTTAGAAAAAATAATAGAGATATTTTCCGCTGAAAAACGAAGGCTAAAACTTGAGTTTAGTGGAAAAAAAAGCCCTTTATCAGATTTGAACCGATGACTTACGCCTTACCATGGCGTTACTCTACCACTGAGTTAAAAGGGCCGTTTTATTCAATTCATGAATTAGCCATTTTTTTTTTCATTATGAGTCTACTGCATATATGTATATATGTACTATATGTACATAATATATACGTATATGCATAGGAGTTCATTCAGGAACAATAAATTGGATTTACTCCAAAATAAGATTATTATTTAGAATTTTTGAAAAAAATTCTAAAAAATCATAACATAAAAGAAAGTAGGAAAGATTTTTTGGATCTAGTCATACCATTAGACTATATTGACAATTCCAAAAAACTGCTCATACTATTATCATAGTATGATGATGGTCGGGCGTATATGCCCCTATCGTCTAGTGGTTCAGGACATCTCTCTTTCAAGGAGGCAGCGGGGATTCGACTTCCCCTGGGGGTAGGGTACTATGAAAGGAAGTTGATCATAGATTATCGATAAGCCTAGAATGAATTCTTCCTGGGTCGATGCCCGAGTGGTTAATGGGGACGGACTGTAAATTCGTTGGCAATATGTCTACGCTGGTTCAAATCCAGCTCGGCCCAATAATTCACCGCTCCATGAATATGATATAACCAATTTGTCTTCCATAAATGGAAATGCCTAATCCGTAGAAATAAAGAGAAAGAATCAATTTTTTTTCTCTATCCCTATTTTTCTCTTTCTGATCTTTCTAAGGATCTAATTCATGATACTTTACTTAATTAAGTAAAGTATCATGAAAAGCAAACAAAAAAGTTTAGTTCTTTTTTCTGATTGATTATCCACTTTTGGCCGTAAAATAATTATTGGTTACTAGTAATCTGTGTCACTCTCACTATAGCCCATATTATATGTGGATATGATATCAGTATATCATTCCTGTCTTTCTTACAATACGACGACTAGGACTAGAATGTTCTTATGATTACATTAAGAATATGTAAGATTAAGAATATGTATGCCATACACTTCGCTGGGATTGTAGTTCAATTGGTCAGAGCACCGCCCTGTCAAGGCGGAAGCTGCGGGTTCGAGCCCCGTCAGTCCCGAACTAGGATCCGGTGAATTTATCAATTTATCTCTCTCTTTTCACGGAAAAGGGGGACAGGAAGCAAGATCTAATCCCCAGTGGAGTGGGGATCCTTATTTCTTTTGTTTTTTATTTCGCATTTATCATCACACAAATATGGATACGGGAATTTCAAATCTTTCCACTACTCCCGATTGATAAAGGAGAGACATATCATATGTACATTAGTACAATTGGTGGTATTACTATATTCAGTATTTTTAGAGATACCATCCTCGTCTTACTTTCTTTTTCGATTGTTCTTGATCAATGAAATGGAGTAGAGTGATCCTATTTTACCGGGAGTACATACAAAAATGGTATTCGTTTATTGTACGATGGACAATGAACTTAACATAATTACCCCGACAGAGTACTTTTCAGGTTAAACCACACCTTTTCTAGTTCTGACTTTGTTTGTGTATCCTCAATGACTAATTGTAAACAATCTATCTCATTCTCATTCAAATTGCAGACATCATTTTTGATGTATGCATTCCAGTACAAATAAATACAAGAAAGAGGATACTAATAAAATAAAAGAAAAGACCGAGCAAGGACCCTTTTCAGTAAATTTGTTGGAATATTTGATCTTTTTTATTTAATCCCTTTTTTTCCATCTCACCTCGTTTGGGTCTGTGTGTGACCCATAGAATACCGGTCATATAATACCTCATAATTGTAAGTATAATACACAGGAAGGAGAGTTGTATAAGATAAGGAAGACAGTAGGTTATAGAAAAGAAAAAGTGGAAGAGGATGAAAAATCCAATGGGATTCCTGATCCAATAAAAAATCCCATTTCGTAATTAGTATGGATAAAGGATCTTCCCATGTTATACTATTCAATTCTCGACGATGAATCGATTTGATAGATCAGATATTGTTATTCATAATATTGATCCTATTCAGTATCATCAGGATCAATTCATCCCAATGAATTTACAGGAGTTAAATTTCTCATCTCTATGGGATTACATCCCGAGTTATTGCGAAGAAAAAAATAAATAAATAATGAAATTATGGAAGTCAATATTCTCGCATTTATTGCTACTGCACTGTTCATTCTAGTTCCTACTGCTTTTTTACTTATTATCTACGTAAAAACAGTCAGTCAAAATGATTAATTTGAATCTGAATTATTAGTTCTTATCAATCCTTTTTTCAATGATTGAAGAAATGAAAGAAAGGGATTAAAAGAAAATTCCAAGTCTTAAATGAAATGATCTGGTTGGAATCATAAAGTGTGGTAGAAAGGACTATATATAGTCCTTTCTACCACACTTTAGAGTATTTTATATTATCTAATATTGTATACAATGATATTATCATATAAAGTTGTATTGTATACAGATATAGACTTTATCTAAATGGAGGGTTTATATAGATCAATTTACAATATGTATGTATATGATGTATTAGATGTACATCTAATCTAAATAGTAGACTAGTACATCGAAATAGCAGTCTAATTCTATTTCTTTTTTTCGCTACATCCACTCGATTTCGATCAACCCAAAATAATCGAAGGCCAATTCTTCTAATTCCTAGGTTTCTTATAATTTTATATATAGGTTCCGGGATCCATCAAAAGAATCAATAGAGGAAGAATAGTATATTCCTATACTATAGCAAAAGAAAACAAAACCAAGGAATTTTTTTGATTTCCCATCCCAAGAAGTCATTGATTGAGCCATTAACAGATCATTTACGAAGTTCTATGGTAACTTCTTCAGATTTTGAAAGGAAGTAGATTAGTAAAGGGGACTCGGACCATTTTTCATGCTTAAACATGACATGAGATGAGTCAAAAAAGCATAAAAAAATCTCTAGGAGTCTAAAATGTTAAATGTATGATATGTGGTGGATCACTCAGCGGAAGAAAGATCTAATTTTATTATGTGTAGAACCTCTTTGGACAACCACTAGTCACTTCCAGTAGAAAGTAAGTATCGTCGTAATCTAATAGCAGAACGATTTGTTCTTAGAACAGTGAAAGTAAAGAAAGAGAGAAACAAATAAAGAAAAAACTAGGGATTGGTTTTTTCTCGTTGTAATATCCATAATTCTGGTAAGAACAGGTTTATCCAAACAGAATATTTAGGAGGAATTCGGTTGGAAAAAATTTCCTATCATGCGTAGATTTGAGTTTTGAAATACAACTAAACTATAGGAATCATTCGTTGTTTGATCGAATGGTTATTATTCATTATTGTCTTTCCAGTATAATTTTGAAAGAGAGACAAGCTTTTTAAAAATAAAGCTTCGAAAAACGATCAATGCAAAATGATCAATTAAACAATTGATACAATTCGATTACTCAATCGATTACTCAATCGATTACTCAATCGATTACTCAATCAATTATTAATATACCTAGAGTCCACTCCTTCCCCATACTACGAGTGAAAGGGAAAATGTAAAGACTACCATTAAAGCAGCCCAAGCGAGACTTACTATATCCATGTGAATTATATCTCCTATTTCTATGAAGGAATTATTCCATTATTGATCAATAATCATAGTAGAATCAATGGCGCAGAGTCAAAATAGGATTCTGACTTAAGGCTATTGATGAACCAATTCAATGAATCCACTCGTAACAGATTCTTTATAGGATTTCTGGTAGAATTGGGAAGTATTAAGTAAAAATATGATACACACACCTTTTCCTTGCAAATTGCAAAGTAATGCTCCTAATGGAACATGTGGGAATAGTAAGACCTATTGTTTGTTTTGTTACCTTTCTTTCATAAGCAAAAATAAAAAAAAAAAAATATACCATCAAGATAGATAACTATCTATTGGATACCTACATTTCCTATTTGATCTAAGCCTTACTGTCTTTCTTTCTGTGAAAGAATGGGGAGACATCACTACCATTATTACATACATTTTTTTTGTAATCTCCTTACACGACCAAAGAAATCTTTTTTTTTTTTTTTTTTTACTTTGACTCTGTTATTCTATAAGATAAGAGCCGACCAACCATCCTGATTGAATGTTTGAGTACTCGGAGTCTCTCGTAAGTATGGATACAAAGTATCTTCAGTCCTTTCCACAACTCCTAAATTGATTTCCCATCAGTCTATCCAATCTAATTCCAGACAGAGTCAGTAGACCCTACGTTAGTGTAGGTAGTGTAAGATAATTAGGAAGTCTTGATAGTCTTTCGTATAATCTTTTCTTCAATCCTAGGAGCAAAAATGGAATGTCCTTTAGGAACCTTTGGATACCAAGATTTCTGACCTCTTACTTTCGTAGTTCTGGAATTAATAAGTAAGCCTTACCTCATCCCTATTGGTATATCTGTTTGGGCCGCTACCCAGAACCCAAACAGAACCCGATTTTGAGAAAACAACTTACAGTCTTTTATAGAACTATGTATTCTATAAATCAA